GTTTGAACGAAACAAGTTTAATCATTAGTAAAGCCGAAGTCAACGAGGGCACAACTGTGAAAAAATTAAAGCCCCGGGCTCGAGGACGGGGTTATCCTATAAAAAGATCCACTTGTCATATAACTATTGTATTGAAAGATATATCTTTAGATGAAGAGGAAGAAATAGATAAAAGGAAATTCTATAAATTAGAGCTGAGGAATACTTAAAGGAAGAATATTTTATATTATAAAAAATACAAATACGCTATATTATGTTATGCTTAAAAAAAATCGAATGAATAAAAAAAAAATACAAACAGATGTCACGTTTCACGATATATATAGTAGTGGGGGATTATGGGACAAAAAATAAATCCACTTGGTTTCAGACTTGGTGCAACCCAAGGTCATCATTCTCTTTGGTTTGCACAACCAAAAAATTATTCAAAGGATCTACAAGAAGATCAAAAAATACGAGATTGTATCAAAAATTATGTGCAAAATAATATGAAAATATCCTCTAATGTAGAGGGAATTGCACGTATAGAGATTCAAAAAAGAATCGATTTGATTCAGGTCATAATCTATATGGGATTCCCCAAGTTATTAATAGAAGACAGGACTCGAAGAATCGAAGAATTCCAGACGCATGTACAAAAAGAACTCAATTGTGTAAACCGAAAACTCAACATTGCTATTACAAGAATTGCAAATCCTTACGGGCACCCCAATATTCTTGCAGAATTTATAGCCGGACAATTAAAGAATAGAGTTTCATTTCGCAAAGCAATGAAAAAAGCTATTGAATTAACTGAACAGGCAGGTACAAAAGGGATTCAAGTACAAATTGCAGGGCGTATCGACGGAAAAGAAATTGCACGTGTTGAATGGATCCGAGAAGGTAGAGTTCCTCTACAAACCATTCGAGCTAAAATTGATTATTGTTCCTATGCAGTTCGAACTATCTATGGGGTATTAGGCATCAAAATTTGGATATTTGTAGACGAGGAATAATAAGAACTTACTTGACTTATATTTTGTTATATCTGGTGATAAAACAAAAAAAGGCAAACTCTTTCATTCTTTTTCTGGTAAATAAAAAAAAAAAAAGAACAATTCTATAAGGTTGAATAAAAATTCGATTAATCATTTGATATAATTGCTATGCTTAGTGTGTGACTCGTTGGTTTTTTTAGGGTTGGGATTCAAAAAAATGGACAGCCCATAGTACAAACTGATAACTATAGAACTAATAACCAACTCATCACTTCGTGTTATTTGGATAGAAAGAACCAGTCAAGATATGATATATAAGTCATATCATTGTAGCAACTGAAATCTTTTTTACATAAAAAAAAAAAAAAAACAATCTGATTATGGGTTGTAAAGCAATATAAAGTATACAGATAAATGGAAGGGTGAGAGAAAGATAGAAAAAGAATATTAATGATATATAATTCCAATATGTAAGGTCTATGAGTCATCTCATATAAAGGGAATGTAATAAAGCATCAATACTGATTGATCCATAATTAGACAAATCCGTGCATAGAACAAAAAATCAAGAGCCCCGAGCCAATAAAGACTGAGAAGGTTGACTCAAGAATAAATTTAATTGGAGGCTCCGTTGTAAAATTCAGACCTAATCATTAATCGAGAAGTGGTGGGAACGACAGAACCTGTGAATGCATAAGATTCTATTGAAAACGAATCCTAATGATTCATTGAGTAGGATGGCGGAACGAACCAGAAACCTATTCATTTATTCTGAGAGGTCATGTCATAGACTAATCTTACAACTGAATGTTGAAAGAGTAAATATTCGCCCGCGAATTTTTTTTATTTCTAAATTTTAGTCGATTCGAAATAAAAGGAAAAACAAAATAAAGATTCATTATAGCGTTCTACCAAAACGACATTATCTATAAATAGAATACGTGTTAAATTCTATATTAAAACACAAAAAATTTCTAATTTATAATCGATTAGATCAAATTTCAAAGAATCCCACGATTCCATATATTATTAACCGTGTATTTTTTTTTTGTTTAATTATTTTAAATTGTTTAATTCGCGAGGAGCTGGATGAGAAGAAACTCTCGTGTCCGGTTCTGTAGTAGAGATGGATGGAATTGCTAAACAACCATCAACTATAACCCCAAAAGAACCAGATTCCGTAAACAACACAGAGGAAGAATGAAAGGAATATCTTATCGAGGTAATCGTATTTGCTTCGGTAGATATGCTCTTCAAGCGCTTGAACCCGCTTGGATCACATCTAGACAAATAGAAGCAGGGCGGCGAGCAATGACACGAAATGCACGCCGCGGTGGAAAAATATGGGTACGCATATTTCCAGACAAACCTGTTACAGTAAGACCTACAGAAACACGTATGGGTTCGGGGAAAGGATCTCCCGAATATTGGGTAGCTGTCGTTAAACCCGGTAGAATACTTTATGAAATGAGCGGAGTAGCAGAAAATATAGCTAGAAGGGCTATTTCAATAGCGGCATCTAAAATGCCTATACGAACTCAATTCATTCTTTCTGGATAGGAATGTAGAAACAAACGAAAGGGGTTTTGGGGATGAAAAAAAACAATTGCAGGTTTCTTTTTTTGTTTTGAACAAATAATATTTCTTTTTTTTTTTTTTATTTATACCTTTGCATTGAAAAAGAAAAAACCGATAAAAAAAAAAAAATGATATGATTCAACCTCAAACCCATTTGAATGTAGCGGATAACAGCGGGGCCCGAGAATTGATGTGTATTCGAATCATAGGAGCTAGTAATCGACGATATGCTCATATTGGTGACATTATTGTTGCTGTAATCAAGGAAGCAGTACCAAATACACCTCTAGAAAGATCAGAAGTGGTCCGAGCTGTCATTGTACGTACTTGTAAAGAACTCAAACGCGACAACGGTATGATAATACGATATGATGACAACGCTGCGGTTGTTATTGATCAAGAAGGAAATCCAAAAGGAACCCGAATTTTCGGCGCGATCGCCCGGGAATTAAGACAGTTAAATTTCACTAAAATAGTTTCATTAGCACCTGAAGTATTATAGGGGAAGACCTTAATATAGTATTTGAATGAAATTGATTAAATTTAATTAATTAGTAAATTGTTTATCTATCACGTATATATCTTTAATAATTCATAAATATTCAAAAATTCAGAAAAAAAGAAAAAGAGCATGTTGATTATATCAAAATTCGGGGGAAACAAAAATCTTAGTTTATCATGAGTAAAGACACTATTGCTGACATAATAACCTCTATACGAAATGCTGACATGAATAAAAAAAGAACAGTTCGAATACCATCTACTAACATCACTGAAAATATTGTTAAAATCCTTTTACAAGAGGGTTTTATTGAAAACGTGAGAAAACATCAAGAAAGCAATAAATATTTTTTGGTTTTAACCCTACGACATAGAAGAAATAGGAAAGGACCATATAGAACTGTTTTAAATTTAAAACGGATCAGTCGACCCGGTCTACGAATATATTCTAACTATCAACGAATTCCTAGAATTTTAGGCGGAATGGGGGTTGTAATTCTTTCTACTTCTCGAGGTATAATGACAGACCGAAAGGCTCGACTAGAAGGAATCGGCGGAGAAGTTTTGTGTTATATATGGTAATCTTTATATTTATAATAGCTGACACGGTCATATTTGTGAAAAAAGAGAAAGGACAAGTTTATAATATTATCCCTCTTACATTAGTTGATACTTCAAAGCGGTTTTACCTGGAATGAAACAACAAAAATGGATTTATGAGGGTTTAATTACTGAACAACTTACCGATGGTATGTATCTTCCGGATTCGTTTAGATAACAAAAAAATTATTCTGGTTTTTGTTTCGTAAAGGATTTCATGTAGTTTTATACTACCAGGCAATAGACTAAAAATTGAGGTAAGTCCTTATGATTCAACCAAAGGGCGTATAATTTAGAGACTCCAAAGCAAAGACTTGAATGATTAGGCGGTTTTTTCAATTTCAACATTCTTTCGTGAGGATACAATTCGAAATTGAAAATTTCAAGAAACTTATTTTCTTCCAATTAAGTAGATTCGGAATTAAAAAAAGGAATGACAAATATGAAAATAAGGGCCTCCGTTCGTAAAATTTGTGAAAAATGTCGATTGATCCGTAGGCGGGGACGAATTATAGTAATTTGTTCTAACCCGAGACATAAACAAAGACAAGGATAATCTTTCTAAAACAAAAAGACTCTCGAAATCTAAAGGACCCGATGTACAGATGTACAAATAAATAAGTAAAAAAAAATAAGTAAAAAAAAAAAAAAAGAATAAGGATCTGTTTTGACATGAAATGGATATATCCATATATCTCTGACTTATATTTATGAGATGATAAAATATGGCAAAACCTATACCAAAGATTGGTTCGCGTAGAAATAGACGTATTGGTTCACGTAAGAATACACGTAGAATCCCCAAGGGAGTTATTCATGTTCAAGCAAGTTTCAACAATACCATTGTGACTGTTACAGATGTACGGGGTCGAGTAATTTCTTGGTCCTCTGCCGGGGCTTGTGGATTCAAGGGTACAAGAAGGGGTACACCATTTGCCGCTCAAACCGCAGCAGGAAATGCTATTCGGACAGTAGTGGATCAAGGTATGCAACGAGCAGAAGTTATGATAAAAGGCCCGGGTCTCGGAAGAGATGCGGCATTAAGAGCTATTCGTAGAAGTGGTATACTATTAAGTTTCATACGGGATGTAACTCCTATGCCACATAATGGCTGTAGGCCTCCTAAAAAAAGACGTGTATAAAAATAAACATTGAAGAGATTTCAAGAGAAATAAATAATTCAATGATTTGATCAAATAATATACTATGGTTCGAGAGAAAGTAACAGTATCTACTCGGACACTACAGTGGAAGTGTGTTGAATCAAGAGCAGACAGTAAGCGTCTTTATTATGGACGCTTTATTCTGGCCCCACTTATGAAAGGTCAAGCCGATACAATAGGC